ACTCAGATGAATTTTTTGAAAGAACTATGCTTTGAACAAATGATCCCCGCTCCCATCACCAGTTGCTCCTCCTATCTACACCCGCTCCACCAACTAATCTTATTTTTGGATCTTGTTTGTGATATTGAGAAAAGATCAATCAATAAATATCTCTATGGATTCTTCCAACTTATTTCTATTCTATAGTATATTAAACGACTACAGTACCCTATATAATTTATATGATATGACTTTTCAATTTTAATTCATTTTTTTTTTATTTTATTGTCTTCTTTCTCTTTTATATTTCCTTCAGATGAATCGAAAACTACAAAGTATAATATATTTTTGAATGGTTCGAGCCAAAAAATGGACTATTTGCTTATTTACTTTACCTTGTTGTTGTCAGAAAAAGAGGGAAAATAAGGAATTTTCCCCCTGTCTCTAAATGAAATATGATATGCAATATAAAATAGTAAATTAAATACTATATACTATATAGTGATAGTGGATAGTGGACTGGAAATTCAAATATCTTTCTATTTCTAGTATCCGTTCTCGTTATCCATCCCATTGTCGAAACAAAAATAGAGGATGCATCAATATGTAAATATTTGGTACATAAAGCCACGACCCGATCTATCTATATTTATAACTATAGATAGATAAAAAAAATCTAACTATAGATAGATAAAAAAAAATCTATATATAAGCAACCGATCCTTTTTTTTTTTGAATCAAAGAAAGATATTCAAAAATGGACGTCTCTTATTTTGTGACTCAGAATAAACGTTTCGCGTGGAGGAGTGGAGGAACGGAATAATAATTTATTCTTATGGAGGATCCAAAAAAGATTGAATCGGAAATATCGACAAATTCTAAATTCTTGCGACGTAGTCTAAATCTAAAGGAAAAAAAAAAAATTCGAGGCTACAATTCTATCTCTATCAAATTTGAATATCAGAATAGCTGATATAGTCATGATTCAATAGGTCAGGTCCACTTACCTTTTTTATTTCTTATATTTATGATGGATTTGATTGGAATAACGGAAAAGTAGGAATATTTGGCGATTCATAATTGGGGTTGAGTAGGTAGAATATCTATGTCCTCGAACCAAAAATATGGACTAATGAAACCTGAGTTGAGTAAGAATATAGCCTGTAGTGACATAGTTGTCTTCCCAATAAGCGGGGTGATTTATCATTATAATGAACACTTTATAATCACTATACTATACTCTATCTACCCTCTCATTATATTTATAATGATAATTAGTTAATTAACTCATTCTAATAAAAAAAATATCCCTATTATCCACTAAAAAATGAAGATTGAAACTAGAGTTTTGTGGAAAAAGCCCCTTATCGGATTTGAACCGATGACTTACGCCTTACCATGGCGTTACTCTACCGCTGAGTTAAAAGGGCCTATTTTATTCCATTCCTGAATGAGACAATGTGAAGACATATACATATATTATATACCTACATATTACATTACATAGGTGCATACAGTAGGCTCATAGTGTCTCATTTTGGAATATCTTTTTTTTTTTAGTCAGTCTAGGCTAAAACCTAATTACTTTTTTTTTCTTTTATTGACCCCTATCACAACGAGATTCGTTTGATTAATACACAAATTGAAATAGATCCAAGATATTTGATATGTGATCAAATCATGTAATCTATGGACTGAAAAGATTCAACTCGTACCTGAAATCCAAGCTCTGCTCTTAGAAAAAAAGAAACTTTCTATCGTTTCTTAATTTCCTAGCTGTAAGATAGGAATATCGCATCTTAACAATGCGTGAATCGATGCGTGAAGGTTGAAGAATGGCTTTTCTGTCGGACAAATCACTAGCGATCCTATACTTCATTAATTATTAATTATAACACATTATAATTATTTCCTATATAATGGAATGTTTATCCATTCTAATGATATAGAATCTATATATAGAAATAGAATTTTTTTCATTCATGAACCATGAATGAAAAAATATTCTATCGGAATCGCGAAAGGAAAGGTGGAAAACTTATTCGTATTTAGTCACATCATTACATTATATTGACAATTACAAAAAACTATTCATACTATGAGTATATATAGTATGATGTCGGTTGGGCATCGCAGATATGCCCCCATCGTCTAGTGGTTCAGGACATCTCTCTTTCAAGGAGGCAGCGGGGATTCGACTTCCCCTGGGGGTAGGGTACTACGAAAGGAGGTTGATCATGTATTATCAATAAGTCTAGACTTGATTCTTCCTGGGTCGATGCCCGAGTGGTTAATGGGGACGGACTGTAAATTCGTTGGCAATATGTCTACGCTGGTTCAAATCCAGCTCGGCCCAAGAATTCACCGATCCATCATGAGATTACATAATATAAGAAATTTGTCCGCCGGAAACGTCTGGTTAATTTTATATCCTATTTGTTTTTTTTCCGATATATTCTTCATTTTATGAATTATTTGGATTCATATCAAAATCCGAAAATATAGGACAAGAATTAACAAGTCAAAATATTTTTTGGAAAGATTTCGTATCAATCGATTTTACACGATTTGACAATAGGATTTCTAGTAATCCGTGCCGTTCTCACTAAAGTCCATATCTATGTGGATATTAATATACCAATCACTCCTTTCTCTGTTACAATACGACAATTCTAAATTAAACTAGTCTTAATCAAATCATTAATAATATGTATGCTGTATACCTTATTTCTCTGGGATTGTAGTTCAATCGGTCAGAGCACCGCCCTGTCAAGGCGGAAGCTGCGGGTTCGAGCCCCGTCAGTCCCGACCTAGTATCCGATGACTCCATCAATTCATTTTTTGATTTTCTGTCAAGGGGCATAGAGTGGGATCTAATTCCCATAGGTCCTTTTTTTTCCGTTTCGAATTTTTTATTGAGAAAATACAATGCGACAATTTCAATTACTTCAATTAGTACCGAGGGGGGTAGGCATATTGAATTGGTACAATTGTGGGTAGCACCCTATTTAGTTAGGATTAAAAGAAATCCTTGTCTGGTTTTTTTCGATTGCTCCTGACCCGTGGAAGGGAATCGAATACTTATATATATACTTTCACTAGAGCATATACACAAATTTTGATTCGTTTATTGTACGATAAAAAATGCACTTTTCACATAGTTACCTCGATAAAATACTTTTTTTCATATTAAAGCCTCTTTCTAGCTCCAATTTTTGATAACTTAAATTACTAATAGGAAACAATCTATTTATATCATTCAAACTACATACTTCATTTTGGATATATGTGTCCCAGGGCCGGTTCAAGGAAAGAAAGGAATATTAAAATTAAGTAATTAAGAAAAGGAAGAGCAAACAAAGAAAAGATAGACCCTCTCTTCTCTTAGTGAGGGAATGAGTAATCTTTTTTTATTTCCGGGGAAGGTCCTATCGAAGAAAGAACAAACTAAAAAAAAAGAGTTCATTTTTTATTTTTTAATTTATCAAAATATTCGATCTTTTCTTCTTATTTTTTCCATTTTACTTCTACTATTTGGGTTCGGTTTTTGACCAATGGAAGCGGAAGATGGGCCAGATGATCCTTTATTATATATATGATTCTATAAATAAGACGGTAGGTTATAGAAAATAACGAATGGATAAAATAAAGAATAATAATTCAATGAGATTCTAAATTGGATCAGGAATTCCATTTTAGGTTTTTATTCCGTATGGATAAAAGATCTTCCTATGTTATACTATTCCATTCTCGATGATGAATAGATTTGATAGCTCAGATATTGTTATTCAATGATATTGATCCGATTCAATATCATCGGGATGTATTTCTCCCATTGAATTTACAGGATAAAGATTTAGAATCTCTATGGGATCAGATCCCGAGTTATTAATTATGAAGTAAAAAAACGATGAAATTATGGAAGTAAATATTCTCGCATTTATTGCTACTGCACTGTTCATTCTAGTTCCTACTGCTTTTTTACTTATCATTTACGTAAAAACGGTCAGTCAAAACGATTAATTTGAATCAAGCTTTACTTCTTAGTTCTTATCAATAATGGAAGAAATGAAAGGGATTCAAATTCCACGTCTTAAATAAAATGAGCGAATTAAAATCAGACGTATATGAGATTTGATAGTATGGTAGAAAGGAATATAGGAACCTTTCTACCATACTATCTATTAGTGTATAATTCTACTATACATTATTATATAAAATAATAAAGTTGGACTGTATAAAGAAAGATGGCTTAATGTAGATTACTCCGTAATCTGTATATTGATATATGTACATATAACTCCTATATGTGTAATATACATAGTACCCCAATTCGAGTTCTTTACTTTGGTACATCCATTTGGTTTAGACCGATTTCGATCAATATGATATAATTGAATGCCCACCTTTACTCTTATCTTATAAAATACGTATCTACATAATAACAGATCGACTTCCTCTTTGAACAGTAAAGCGAGAAACAAATAAAAAGGGGTCGGTTGCTCCTCATTGTAATATTTATATATAATTCTGTTAAGAGCTAGTTCATCTAAATACTCTATTTCAATTTGGTTGGAAAAAATTGCATATCATGCGTATTCCGTTTAGTTTCAAAATACGAAGATGGGAATCCTTTAATTTAACTATTTGTTTGATTGAAAGGTTATTCGTCATCTATTACATTACTTTACTTTTACTGGATTCCAGTCGAATTTAAAAATGAAGATATTTGAAAGAAAAACGCTTTGCAGAAGGATTATGAAACTATTAATACAGTTTGATTACTCAACTCAATTCAATTAGTAATTACCCTAGCCCTAGAGTCCACTTCTTCCCCATACTACAAGTGAAAGGGAAAATGTAAAGACTACCATTAAAGCAGCCCAAGCAAGACTTACTATATCCATGTGAATTATGCCCCCGAATATGAAGAAACTCTTTCATTATTGATTACTAATAATATGGAATCAATGGCACAGAGTCAAAAAGAGATTCTGAACGAAGCCAGTTATTCATCCAAT